TTTTGTAATATTATAATAGTGTATACACACGCTTTAAGAAGTTGGAAAAATGCACTCGAGGGTTTCCTGTTTCCGGGGGGTTTTCAGGAGTCTTCATAATTCTCGAGAGTAGGGGGGTAGGGGGGTTTACGCGCGGGAGCCAGGGGGTCTCTTCATAGGTATGTTAGGAGGAATTAAGTGAACTTTATGCTCTTGACATCAGTTATGCATTCTTAAATGATAAGTTAATTAAGTTGAAACGATATTAAGTATAGCAAGAAAATGTTCCACCTTAATTGTGCTTTGACGCGCTGCACTCTGAAATGTAGGATGAAAGGAAAAATAAAAAGGAACCCCTTGCGCTCTGGAAAGAATGCTAGGCTTGGTGGGTAACGAATAAAATGGTTGCCACCATTAACTTATGCAAGCGTCAATGAACGTTAGGGGAATCAATAAGTTTATGGCCCTGAAGTAGGAACCAAATGCCAGGAATAGTTCATTCAGTGAAACCCCCACAGTTATTGTCCTTGACCATCAATAAACGTTATCATTAAGAAATCACTTGTTGGTAGGTTCTTACTGCGCATTACTGTTTAAAACAATTTAATGAGGATACTTGGTAGAGATTACTAATGATTTATTATGTTGAATCAAAGCCTATAGATATGGTCTATTTCAATTAAATATACCCCTTAATTTAATGTCTTTAACAATACCTTCATATATTTTACTAAACAAAAATGTTTTAATTCAATTAATGGTGTTAATACATATATGGTTCTACACCATTATATATATATATGTTTAATTTATATTAATGGTGTTAATACATATATGTCTTTAAAACATTGTATATATTGTTTTAGGTAAGGTATAGGGGATATTGCATATATGTACTAAAGAATAGTTTAACTTAGAATCCTGGCTTTGGGAGTCAGGGGTGGGGGTTAAAATCCCCCTTCTTTAAAGCAATAGGGAGGAGTTTAACCTCCGGCCTCCGGCTTACAAGGTCGGCGCTCTGGGCTGAGCTACTAATGCATGCTCATTAAATGGCTTTGTTCTCTAGTACTCCTACTACGGGGATAAAAATAAGAAATAGGGCAAAGTAGATAAGGGAGGCGATTTGGCCAATGATAACGAATGGGTGTTCTACCGGTATTCCGCCGATTCATGTTAAGATGATGACATCTGCCAGGAGGGTTCAGAATAGGAGTTGAGTTAGAGGTCGGAAGGTTAGTCCTCGCTGCTTTGAGGTGTGGAGGAGTGGTACTAATATTAAGACAAGGATGGAGAACAAGAGTGCAAGGACTCCCCCTAGTTTGTTGGGAACTGATCGCAGGATGGCGTACGCAAATAAGAAGTACCATTCTGGCTTGATGTGGGGCGGTGTTACTAGGGGGTTGGCTGGGGAGAAGTTGTCTGGGTCTCCCAAGAGGTTGGGTGCGAATAGTGCTAAGGATGTTAGTGCGATTATTATGACGGCGAAGCCTAATAGGTCTTTGTATGAAAAGTATGGGTGGAAGGAGACTTTGTCGGCGTCTGAGTTGAGTCCTATTGGGTTATTGGACCCGGTTTCGTGAAGGAAGAGTAAGTGGATGGCTGTTGCGGCAACAATGATGAAGGGGAATAGGAAGTGGAAGGTAAAGAATCGAGTCAGGGTTGCGTTATCTACTGAGAATCCTCCTCAGATTCATTGTACTAGGCTGTCGCCTACGTAAGGGATAGCGGAGAATAGGTTGGTAATGACTGTAGCACCTCAGAATGATATTTGTCCTCAAGGAAGAACATATCCTACGAAGGCAGTGGCCATGACAAGGAGGAGGAGGACTACTCCAATGTTTCATGTTTCTTTGTACAGGTATGATCCGTAGTATAAGCCTCGGGCGATATGTATATAAATGCAGATGAAGAAAAATGAAGCTCCGTTAGCGTGCATATTTCGGAGTAGTCATCCGTAGTTAACGTCTCGGCAGATGTGTGCGACTGACGAGAAGGCTGTTGAGATATCAGCGGTGTAGTGTATTGCAAGGAATAGTCCTGTCGCGATTTGGGTAGCAAGACATAAACCTAGGAGTGAGCCAAAATTTCATCATACTGAAATGTTTGAGGGAGCGGGTAGGTCAACAAGGGCGTTGTTTGCAATTTTTAATACTGGGTGGGTTTTTCGTAGGCTGGCCATTAGGGTTCCTGTAGTTGAATAACAACGGTGGTTTTTCAAGTCACTAGTCCTGGTTAAAATCCTGGTTGGAATTATGACTTATATTATGTTTGTGCTTTTATTAGCTTTAGTGTTGGGTTTGATTGCAGTTGCTTCTAATCCTTCTCCTTATTTTGCTGCTTTGGGTTTGGTTGTGGTGGCCGGGGCTGGATGTGGGATTTTGGTGGGGTCTGGGGGGTCTTTTCTTTCTTTAATTCTCTTTCTTATTTATCTAGGGGGGATGCTTGTCGTGTTTGCTTATTCTTCTGCTTTGGCGGCAGAGCCTTATCCTGAGACTCTTGGAAGTCGTTCTGTTGCCATTTATGTGGGTTGTTACCTATTGGCGGTCGTGTGTGGCTCTGTGAGTCTAATCGGGGGGTGGTATGAGGGCTCTTGAGTGCCTTGTGGTGAGTTGAGCACTGGGGGAGTGGTTTATAGTGATATGGGGGGAGTGGGTATAATTTATTCGGAAGGTGGGTGAATGTTGGTTGTTAGTGCATGGATGCTTCTTCTGTGTCTGTTTGTGGTGCTTGAGTTAACACGTGGTGTGAGTCGGGGCACTCTTCGGGTGGTTTAGGTTCAAAGTTAGATGCATGCTAGAGCAAGGGTGAGTAAAAAGATTATTAGGTAGGTTTTAATGGCCCCTTGTTGCATGTTGCTGGTGTAGGAGGATAGCGGTTTATTGGCTGTGATGGTGGCCTGGGGTCCCGTTTTTTCTAGTCATGTTTGGTCTACTATTTGGCTGGCAAGGGTTTGTCCAAGAACTAGGTTTATTTTTGGGAGGAGTCGGTGGGTAATGGCTGGGAAGAATCCTAGCATGTTGGAGAAATGGTGGGGGGTTTTGTGTGGTGTGGGCTTGAGCTGTTTGTTGGTCATTTTGGCCAGGTCTAGGGCTGTGGTAAGTCCTGCGATTGTGACTGCAATTGCAGCTAGTTTCATGTAGGCGGGTATTGATATCACAGGGGTTTTAATAGGTAGGAGGTTCGTTGTGATAATTAATCCTGCTACAATGCTTCCTCAGGCGAGTCGTTTTACTGGGTTAATAACGGAGGGGTTGTTTTCGTTGATTGGTGAAAGGGCATTGAATCGTGGGTATCCTATAGATACGAAGAAGACGACTCGAAGGCTGTAGACGGCGGTGAAGGAGGTTGCAATGAGGGTCAGGATTAGGGCTCAGGCGTTTAAGTGGGAGGTGTTTAAGGCTTCAATAATTGCGTCTTTAGAGAAAAATCCCGCGAGAAAGGGAGTGCCCGTGAGGGCAAGGCTCCCAATAGTTAAGCAGGATGAGGTAAATGGTGTGAGGTTGTGTATTCCCCCTATTTTGCGGATGTCTTGTTCGTCATTAAGACTATGAATGATGGAGCCTGAGCATAGGAATAGTATGGCTTTAAAGAAAGCATGGGTACAAATGTGAAGGAAGGCCAGTTGTGGCTGGTTTAGTCCAATGGTTACCATTATTAGTCCTAGTTGACTTGATGTGGAAAATGCTACAATTTTTTTGATGTCATTTTGTGTGAGTGCACAGATTGCTGTGAATACTGTGGTTAATGCGCCTAAGCATAGGCACAGAGTTGAAGCAAGGGGGTTTTGTTCGATTAGAGGGCTAACTCGGATTAGGAGGAAAATCCCCGCTACGACTATTGTGCTTGAGTGGAGTAGGGCGGATACTGGGGTGGGTCCTTCTATGGCTGAGGGAAGTCATGGGTGGAGGCCAAATTGGGCTGATTTGCCTGTAGCTGCTAGAATGAGGCCCAAAAGAGGCAGAGTTATGTCCTGTTTTGTCCCAAGGGTGAATAGTTGGTGAAGTTCCCATGAGTTCATTTTTGTGGCGATTCAGGCTATGGCCATGATCAGGCCGACATCTCCTACTCGGTTATAAAGAACTGCTTGAAGTGCGGCTGTGTTGGCGTCGGCTCGGCCGTACCACCATCCGATAAGTAGAAAGGATATAATGCCCACTCCCTCTCATCCGATGAAAAGCTGAAATAGGTTATTCGCTGTGACCAGGACAATTATAGCGACTAAAAAAATTAGCAAGTATTTGAAAAATTGGTTTATTTGGGGGTCGGCATGTATGTATCATGAAGCGAATTCAAGGATTGACCAGGTTACATAGAGGGCAATTGGTACGAAGACAATTGAGTAGAGGTCGAATTTAAGTGAAATGTTGATGTTAAATATTAATGTATTTATTCAGGTTCAGGTGGATGCAATTGTTTCAATCCCTTCGTTGAGGAAAAGGGTGAGAGGGAGGAGGCTGATGGTGAATGCTATTATTACTGCTGTTTTTACGTGTGTCAGGGCCCAGGTGGGTTGAGGTTTCTGTGGGGTGAGCGTGGTTATTACTGGGAACAAAAGAATGATGAAGATAATGATTAAGCTAGAGGTTATAAATAAAGGAGTGGTGTGCATAGCTACTACTTGGATTTGCACCAAGAGTTTTTGGTTCCTAAGACCAACGGATGAGCTGTTATCCTTTAGAAGCGTCGAGTGAGCCTTGGGGTTTAACCAAGGTGGCAAAAATTAGCAGTATTTGTTGTCGTCGGACCTCTCTCGGTGGACAAGGGGGGTTTAACCCCTATTACTAGAATCACAATCTAGGATTTTATTTAAACTATGTCTACATGCAGTCTATCCTCAAATTAGTTCCGGTTTTAACACTAGGAGGATGAGAGGAAGAATGTGAAGGGTCATGAGAAGATGTTCTCGTGAGTAGGATGGGAAAATTGCCGAGAGGTGTTGTGGGGTGGGGCCGCGTTGTGTTATTAAGAATATGTAGAGGGAGTAGCCTGCGGTGATGAGTGTGCCAGCACCTGTGATTAGAATTGTGAAGTATGATCAGTTAAATAGTGATGAGATGATTATGATTTCTGCTATTAGGTTCGGCAGTGGAGGCAATGCTAGATTTGCTAGGCTTGCAATAAATCATCATGTGGCTATTAGGGGTAGGATTGCTTGAAGACCTCGGGCTAGGACTATGGTACGGCTGTGTGTTCGTTCGTAGTTCGTGTTTGCTAGGCAGAATAGTGCGGAGGACGTTAGTCCGTGGGCGATTATCAAGATGAGTGCGCCTGTGGTTCCTCAGGGGGTTTGGATGAGAATTCCAGCAGCCACTAGTCCTATGTGGCTAACGGAGGAGTATGCGATTAGTGATTTAAGGTCAGTTTGTCGCAAGCAGATTGAACCGGTCATGATCACCCCTCAGAGGGCAAAGACAATGAATGGGTAACTTAGTTCTTTGGTCATTGGTTCGAGCATAATTATAATTCGCATTATTCCGTAGCCCCCAAGCTTGAGCAGTACGGCTGCAAGGACTATTGAACCTGCAATGGGGGCTTCTACGTGGGCTTTGGGGAGTCATAGGTGGACACCATATAGGGGTATTTTAACTAGAAATGCTAGCAGGCAAGCTAGTCATCATAGCTTGTTTGCATATGATAGTTCATATGTTGGTGGTGAGTATTGAAGGGTGAGTAAGCATAGAGTGCCCGCTGAGTTCTGTAGGAGGAGGAGGGCGATGAGTAAGGGCAAAGATCCTGCTAAGGTGTAAAATAGGAAATAGGTCCCTGCTTTAAGTCGTTCAGTTTGATTACCTCATCGGGTGATCAGGACTAAGGTGGGGATTAGTGTAGATTCAAATATTACGTAAAATATGATTATTTCTGTTGCACCAAATGCTAGGATTAAAAACATTTGTAGAGAGGCTAGAAGTGAAATGTACATGCGTTGGCGGTTTTCTGGCTCTTGGGCAGTGTGGTTTTGGCTGGCTAGGATTATTAGGGGGAGTAGTCAGCAGGAGAGCACGAGGAGGGGGGTTGAGAGGCAGTCAGTGGCCAAAAATATGTTAACTGTAGATCATCCTGTTTCGGACAGGTTTTTTAGTCAAGTTATGCTAATTAGTGCGATAAATAGGCTGTGGGCAAGGGTGGATGTTCACAGCCATTTTATTGGTGTGAGTCAGCTTAGTGGGATGAGCATGATTGTTGGCAGGAGAATTTTTAGCATTGTAGCAAATTGAGGTTTTTTAATCGGTCTCCCCCATGGGTTCGTGAGGTGGCGACCAGAAGGGCTAAGCCTGCGCTGGCTTCACAGGCTGAAAATGCCAAAAGAATTATTGGTGAGGCTATTGGACCTGCTGAGTCAAGCTCTAGGGATCAAAAGGCCAGGGCAATTAGGAGTGAGAGCATTATGCCCTCGAGACATAGCAGTGCGGAGAGTAGGTGGGTGCGGTGAAATGTCAGACCGGCTGTCCCCATGATAAAGGCGGATGAGAAGGCAAATTGAGTAGGGGTCATTAGGCAATTGGGGACTTTAACCTCAAGTTTTTGAGCCGAAATCAAATGTTTTTCTTAAACTAAGTGCCTATTCTGCTCATTCTAAGCCCCCTTGAATTCATTCATAGACTAGTCCTAGGGTTAATAAAATAAGAACAGCTGATGCTCAGAAGAATGTTATTAGGGGTGAGGGTATCTGGTCTCCTCATGGCAGGGGGAGAAGGAGGGCAATTTCCAGGTCGAATAGGAGGAAAAGGATGGCGATCAGGAAAAATCGGATGGAGAATGGAAGTCGGGCAGACCCCAGGGGGTCAAAGCCGCACTCGTATGGGGAGAGTTTCTCGGGGTCAGGGGTTATTTGTGGCATTCAAAATGATACTAGGGCTAAAATTAGCGAGAGAATTGTAGCAATAAGAATAATCGTTGTTACTAGGTTCATTATTTTTCCTTGGAATTTAACCAAGACCGGGTGATTGGAAGTCACTTATACTAACTTAATACTAGAAAAACTAAGATCCTCATCAATAAATTGACACGTATAGGAATAGTCACACTACATCGACAAAGTGTCAGTATCATGCTGCTGCTTCAAATCCGAAGTGGTGATCAGATGTAAAGTGGTGATAAATCTGGCGGATGAGACACACAGCTAAGAAGGTTGAGCCAATAATGACGTGGAGTCCGTGGAATCCAGTTGCCACGAAGAATGTTGATCCATAAACGCCGTCGGCGATAGAAAATGGTGCTTCGTAGTACTCTATGCCTTGGAGGAATGTAAAGTAAAATCCTAGGAGGATTGTCAGGGTTAGAGATTGAATTGCTTGTTTTCGTTCCCCTTCTATAATGCTGTGGTGCGCTCATGTTACTGTGACTCCTGAGGCGAGAAGAACTGCTGTGTTTAGGAGGGGAACTTCAAAGGGGTCCAGTGTTGTGATTCCTGAGGGGGGCCAGCAGCCCCCGAGTTCAGGTGTAGGGGCGAGGCTAGCATGATAGAAGGCCCAGAAAAACCCTAGAAAGAAGAACACTTCTGAGGTGATGAATAGGATTATGCCGTAGCGTAGGCCTTTTTGTACTGGGGGTGTGTGATGTCCTTGGAAGGTACCTTCTCGGACGATGTCTCGTCATCATTGGAATATAGTGAGGAGGAGAAGGGCTGTGCCAAGTACTATTAAGCTGGTCGTGTGGAAGTGAAATCAGATGGCTAGCCCTGATGTTATTGAAAGAGCTGCAATTGCGCCAGTAAGGGGTCAGGGGCTGGGGTCAACTATGTGGTATGCGTGTGCTTGATGGGCCATTAGGTCTATTCTTGTAGGTAGAGGCTTAGGAGAAGTACAAATACGTAAGCTTGAATCATTGCTACTGCAACTTCCAGCCCACTTAGTATGAGAAGGAAGATGGAGATTGTGGCGCCTGCTAGCATGGAGTGTGGGAAAATAAAGAATGCTCCGCTGGCTACTAGGTTTATTAAAAGGTGGCCTGCAGTTAAGTTTGCAGTCATTCGTACTCCAAGGGCTAAGGGTCGAATAAAGAGGCTAATGGTTTCGATAATGATTAGGATGGGTACAAGTGCAGGGGGTGTGCCTTCAGGAAGGAAGTGTGCTAGGGCGTGGGTGGGTTGGTTTCGCATTCCGATGATGACTGTTGATAGTCAGAGTGGAAGAGCAATGCCCAAGCTGACTGATAGTTGGGTGGTTGGTGTAAAAGTAAATGGAAGTAGTCCTAGTAAGTTTAGGGTAACTAGGTAAGCCCCCAAGCAAGCGAACATTAATGCTCATTTGTGCCCTGCTATGTTAAGAGGTGTGAGTAGTTGTTGGGTGAATTGGTTGATCGATCACGATTGGAGTGCAATAAGTCGGCCTTGGATTCATCGGTTGGGAAGAGATGGGAATAGCGATGCTGGGGCTAGAAATGCTAGGACAATAAGAGGGATGCCTAATAGGGAGGGGCTGCTAAATTGTTCAAATAGGTTTACTGTTATTGGTGGGCTCAGGGGGTTGTTATAAGGGCTTTTGCACTTTGATGCGCTGGCTCGTTTGTAGATTCATGTTGTATAATTTTAGGGAAGACTAAAGTTAGTAGGACTAGTCAAGAGAATAGCATGATTAAAAACCAAGGGGAGGGGTTTAACTGTGGCATGTCGCTAGGGGTGGTTGGGAGGCACCATTCTTTAGCTTAAAAGGCTAACGCTGAACCCTGTTTAGCTTCTTAGCGATAGGTCTAGTTACATTGTTAAGCATCATTCTTCAAATGTTGATAGTGAGATTGATTCAATGACAGCTGGTATGAAGCTGTGGTTAGCACCGCAGATTTCAGAGCATTGTCCATAAAATACGCCGGGGTGTGAGGTAATGAAAGCTGTTTGGTTTAGTCGGCCGGGGACTGCGTCTACTTTTACTCCAATTGATGGGATGGCCCAGGAGTGTAGGACGTCTTCAGCTGACACTAGGACGCGGATGGGGGATTCTGTTGGGATTACTACTCGGTGGTCTGCTTCTAGTAGCCGGAATTGTCCCGGAGCAAGGTCTTGTGTGGGTACTATGTATGCGTCGAAAGATAGGTCGTTGTAATCTGTGTATTCGTAGCTTCAGTATCATTGGTGTCCTAGTGCTTTAATAGTGAGGTGGGGGTCATTTACTTCGTCCATAAGGTACAGGATTCGTAATGATGGGAGTGCAATTAGGACTAGTACGAGAGCTGGGAGGATTGTTCATACGATTTCAATTTCTTGCGAGTCTAGTAAGAACTTGTTTGTTAACTTGGTTGACACCGTAACTACAATGATGTAAAGAACAAGAGTGCTGATAAGAAAAACAATTATCAACGCGTGGTCGTGGAAGTGAAGTAATTCTTCTATTACTGGGGAAGCTGCATCTTGAAAACCTAGTTGTGAAGGATGTGCCATTAGTCTGGACAAGACGCGCGGGGTTTTAACCCACTACTCTGCCCTGACAAAGCAGTGTAATTTCTATTTTACTAGCGTCTTATTAAGAAAGTGACAGAGTGGCTATGTGATTGGCTTGAAACCAGTCTACGGGGGTTCAATTCCTCCCTTTCTCGTACTAGTTTGCTTGTTATTGAACGTATGCAGGTTCTTCAAATGTGTGGTAGGGAGGAGGGCAGCCGTGAAGTCACTCTACGTTAGTTGTGGTTAGTTCAACCATTGCTACTTCCCGTTTGGCTGCAAATGCTTCTCAAACGATAAATAGGAATATAATTACAGCAACGAGGGATACCAGTGAGCCTGCGGACGAGACTAAATTTCATAGGGCATATGCATCGGGGTAGTCTGAGTATCGTCGGGGCATGCCTGCAAGGCCTAGGAAGTGTTGGGGGAAAAATGTAAGATTGACCCCTACGAATATGACTCCAAAGTGGAGTTTTGTTCAAACGCTATGAAGTGTATAGCCTGTAAAGAGAGGGAATCAGTGGACAAATCCTGCCATAATGGCAAATACGGCCCCCATGGAGAGTACGTAGTGGAAATGGGCTACAACATAGTAAGTGTCGTGTAGGACAATATCAAGGGAAGAATTTGCTAGGACAATTCCTGTTAGTCCTCCCACTGTGAATAAGAAAATAAAGCCGAGGGCTCAGAGTATTGGAGTTTCTCATTTGATTGACCCTCCGTGGAGAGTGGCCAGTCAGCTGAACACTTTTACCCCTGTGGGAATGGCAATGATTATTGTGGCGGATGTAAAGTAAGCACGTGTGTCAACGTCTATTCCGACAGTAAACATGTGATGGGCTCAGACAATAAATCCTAGGAGACCGATTGCTATCATTGCTCACACCATGCCCATGTACCCGAAAGGTTCTTTTTTGCCTGCATAGTAGGCTACAATGTGTGAAATTATCCCAAATCCAGGTAAAATTAAAATGTATACTTCGGGGTGGCCGAAGAATCAGAAGAGGTGTTGATAGAGAATTGGGTCTCCCCCTCCTGCTGGGTCAAAGAATGTGGTATTCAGATTGCGGTCTGTGAGTAGTATTGTAATCCCTGCGGCCAGGACTGGGAGGGAAAGTAGGAGGAGGACGGCGGTGATAAGAACTGATCACACAAATAGCGGTGTTTGGTATTGTGAGATAGCTGGGGGTTTCATGTTAATGATTGTAGTAATAAAATTAATGGCCCCCAGGATTGATGAAATCCCTGCTAAGTGAAGGGAGAAAATTGTTAGGTCTACGGAGGCTCCGGCGTGGGCCAGGTTCCCTGCTAGTGGGGGGTAAACTGTTCACCCTGTGCCTGCCCCGGCTTCAACTCCGGATGAGGCCAATAGAAGCAGGAAGGATGGGGGTAAAAGTCAGAAGCTTATGTTGTTTATTCGAGGGAAAGCCATGTCAGGGGCTCCAATCATTAGAGGGATTAGTCAGTTGCCAAATCCTCCGATCATAATTGGTATTACTATAAAGAAAATTATAACGAAAGCATGTGCAGTGACGATAACATTATAAATCTGATCGTCCCCCAGTAGGGCTCCTGGTTGGCTGAGTTCTGCTCGGATTAGCAGGCTTAGGGCTGTTCCTACTATTCCTGCTCATGCACCAAAGATTAGGTAAAGGGTGCCGATATCTTTATGGTTGGTCGAAAAAAATCAGCGTGTGATTGCCACAAATAAGATGGCTGAGTGTTAAGCGGTGGATTGTAGCCCCACATACGGGGGTTCAATTCCCCCTTTTATTAAGCACTGAGGTGTTGAGACATAGCAGATTGCAAATCTGAAGAAGCGGGCTAACGCCCGCCGGTGCTTTCACCCGCCTTTTTCCCCCCTTTTAAGGCGGGGGAAAGTAGATGAATGCTCGCTGGTTTGGGCGCTTAGCTGTTAACTAAGAGTTTGTAGGATCGAAGCCTTCTCATCTAGAAATAAGGCTATAGCTTAATTAAAGTGTTTGTTTTGCATACAAGAGATGTAGGTTAGTGTCCTGCTAGTCTTATTCAGGGATTAAGGGGTTTTAACCCTTGCTGGGGGCTTTGAAGGCCTCTGGTCTAGCTCTATCCTAAATCCCTTATGCCAGCGCTTACGCTATAATAGTTGGGGTCATCGGTAGGAGTATGAGTGCTAGGATGAGTGTTAGAGAGAGGAGCATTGTGTTTCCCTTTGTGGGGAGGCGTCATGGGGATGTTGCTGGTGTGTTGTTTGGTGAGATAGTTATTGCTATTGAGTATGTTAGTCGTAAATAGAAGTAAAGGCTGAGGAGAGCAGCTAGCGCTGCCACAGTAGCGGCTGGGGCTAGTTGTTGCTTTGTTAGTTCTTGAATGATTAGTCATTTGGGCATAAATCCTGTGAGTGGGGGAAGGCCTCCTAATGAGAGAAGGGCAAGTGGGGCCAGGGCAGTAATTACTGGGGCGGTGGTTCATGATGTTGATAGTGCGTTGGTTGTGGTTGACTTTGTGAAGCTAAAGACTATAAATGTTGATGAGGTCATTGCGATGTAAGTTAGTAGGGCTATTAGGGCTATTGATGGTGAAAATTGCATAATTATTACTATTCATCCGAGGTGGGCGATGGATGAGTATGCTAGGATTTTTCGTAGCTGGGTCTGGTTAAGGCCGCCTCAGCCCCCAACCAGAATTGATGTTAATCCTAGAATTAGAAGGAGGTGGGGGTTGGATTCATGGATTTGAAGGAGTAATGCGAATGGTGCAAGTTTTTGTCATGTGGATAGGATCATTCCGGTGGTCAGATCTAATCCTTGAAGGACTTCTGGCAGTCAAACGTGAGTTGGGGCTAGTCCAAGCTTCAGTGCTAGGGCTAGGATTAGGAGAGAGTTTGGTAGGGGGTGTATAATCTGGGTGATGCTTCATTGGCCAGTTATTCATGCGTTGGAGATTGCTGCGAAAAGGAGTATAGCCGCTGCTGCAGCTTGGGTGATGAAGTATTTTGTTGCGGCTTCTGTGGCTCGCGGGTGGTGGTGTTGTGCTATTAGTGGGATAATAGCAAGGGTACTTATTTCAAGCCCTATTCATGCTAGTAGCCAGTGGGAGCTTAAGAATGTTAGGGAGGTTCCCAGGCCTAGTGCTGTAAAAAAGATGATTAGTGTGTAGGGGTTCATTAGTAAAGGATGGATTTTAACCTACATTTTTGGGGTATGGGCCCAAAAGCTTAATTAGCTGACTTTACTAGGAAGTGGTGTAGTGGAAGCACTAAGAGTTTTGATCTCTTCAGGTAGGGTTCAAATCCCTTCTTTCTAAGGGGCTGGGGGGATTTTAACCCCCATTATTCACTCTATCAAAGTGGCCCTTTAATTCAGGCACGGCCCCTAGTTTTACGGAGGTAGTCCTGCAAAAGCAGTTGGTAGGGCTAGGTGTCAAATTAGCAGTGCTAGTGTGACGGGGAGGAAATTTTTCCAGATTAGATGCATGAGTTGGTCGTATCGAAATCGTGGGTATGATGCTCGTACTCAAAGGAAGCAAAATGATATTAGGGCGGCTTTAATTATTAGGTTTGCTGAGCTGAATTCCGGTGAGATCATGGTGTGTGCTGCTCCTAGAAATAGTGTGGTTGAGAGTGTGTTTATAAGTAGGATATTGGCGTATTCGGCTAAGAAAAATAGTGCGAAAGGTCCGGCTGCATATTCTACATTGAATCCTGACACGAGTTCTGATTCTCCTTCGGTTAGGTCAAAGGGGGCTCGATTTGTTTCTGCAAGTGTTGAAATAAATCATATTGCGGCAAGAGGTCATGCTGGGGCAATAAGTCAGATTGATTCTTGCGTGTAGTTAAATATTTGTAGTGTGAATCCTCCGGTGAAGATAATAACGCTTAGTAGAATTAGTCCTAGGCTGACTTCATATGAAATGGTTTGGGCGACTGCTCGCAGGGCCCCAATTAGGGCGTATTTTGAATTTGATGCTCATCCAGAGCCTAGGATGGAGTAGACCGCTAGGCTTGAGAGGGCTAGGATGAATAGGATTCCTAAATTTAGGTCCGCTATTGGGTAGGGAGCGGGAATGGGGGCTCATAAAATTAGTGCTAGGGTTAGGGCTAGTGTTGGGGTGAGGATGAATAAAAGTGGGGAGGCAGCTGAGGGTCGAACTGGCTCTTTAATAAATAGTTTGACGCCGTCCGCAATAGGTTGGAGAAGGCCATATGGTCCTACGATGTTAGGGCCTTTACGAAGTTGCATGTAGCCAAGTACTTTGCGTTCAATAAGGGTGAAGAAAGCAACTGCAAGTAATACTGGTACAATAAAGCATAGCGGGTTGAGTACAAGTGTAATGATTGAGTGAATCATAGTTAAAGAGAGGATTTGAACCTCTGTGGAAAGGGCTTAGGTCTTTTGCAATGTCCGGGCTCTGCCACTTTAACATGTCTTATTCTTAGAAGTAGGTTTATGTCCCTTTGTCTATTTTAGTTGATTTCATTAGGTTGGGAGGGGGCGTACCTTAAGCATGGGCCCCCCTTTTTCGGTCCTTTCGTACTAGAAAAAGCCATTTCATAGATAGAAACTGACCTGGATTACTCCGGTCTGAACTCAGATCACGTAGGGTTTTAATCGTTGAACAAACGAACCCTTAATAGCGGCTGCACCATTAGGATACCCTGATCCAACATCGAGGTCGTAAACCCTCTTGTCGATATGGACTCTATAAGAGGATTGCGCTGTTATCCCTAGGGTAACTCGGTTCGTTGATCGGCGTTGCCGGATCATTAAGGTCAGAAGTTCTGTTCTTTAGAGCTGTCGCTCTTGGTTGTAGAAAGGTGTTTCCGTTCCATGCGGGAGATATTCTTTTTCCCGTGGTCGCCCCAACCAAAGACAGGGAAGCAGGTGTTATTTGGTTTAATCTTTTGTTTAAGGGGATTGACTTAATCTGCTTGGTAGTCTAAAGCTCCATAGGGTCTTCTCGTCTTATGGATTTATCCCCGCTTCTGCACGGGGGGATCAATTTCATTGACTGGGGGAAGGAGACAGCTAAGCCCTCGTTGTGCCATTCATACAGGTCTTCATTTAAAAGACAAGTGATTGCGCTACCTTCGCACGGTCAAAATACCGCGGCCGTTAAACATTTTGGTCACAGGGCAGGCTGGACCTCTTATTTTTGATTTTGCAAGAGGCGATGTTTTTGGTAAACAGGCGAGGCTTGTGTTTGCCGAGTTCCTTCTTCTCCTTTTAGTCTTTCCTTGGGGGCACACTTGTGTGAGGTTAACGGTGCGGTGGTGGGCGTTTTTCTTGTTTTTTGTAATAGGGCCCAGGTCTCTCTTTGTTTGAGTCCGTTGGTTTTCGGTGTGGGTTCGTTCCGAGTTACACTTGTGCTAGGAGAGAGTCTTATTCTCTTATTACTCATATCAGCATAATTGTTTCTATGATGGATAGAACAGCCTGCTAGTTTGGCACGGGTTGAGATTTTCTATTAGTATTAGTGGCAATTAGATGCACGAGCTTTAACGCTTTCTTCTTAGGTGGCTGCTCTTAGGCCCACTTGAGTATCATGCCTTGTAAATTATAATCTTTACCCTGTGCTTAAGGTTGTATTCTTTATCAAAAGGGCTGTACCCCTTTCGACTAACTCCCACGTTCATATCTTTGTTAGCAATTCAGGCGATGCTTGGTTGGTTAAAGTACGGGTGGGGCTGAACTTCTATTCATTTCGCAGGCAACCAGCTATAACCGGGTTCGGTAGGTCTGTCACCTCTACTCAAAGCTCTTCCCACTCTTTTGCCACAGAGACGGGTTGGCCCTATTAATAGGCTGTCTTGGAGTAGCTCACTCGGTTTCGGGGTTTCTAACTAAAGTGCTCTTTGCTAGGGTTTGCTGGCTGATTCATGATGCAAAAGGTACGAGGTAGGATCTCTGCTTTGTGTGGCTTTATTATTTATTTCATTTCTCTTTCAGCTTTCCCTTGCGGTACTATTTCTATAGCGCTGGTGGTCCTTTTCTCTCGCCGATACTAGGGTAGAAAATGGTTTGTTTATATATTTTTAGTTAATTTGGGGTTATTTATAATTGTTTGTTGTATTTTTATTGGGGCTAGCTGTGAGGCCTCAGGGCAGTCCGATTTGCACGGGCGACTTCTCAGTGTAAAAGAGATGCTTTACTGTCTTAGCTATGCTCTGGTTTGTCCAAGTGCACCTTCCGGTACACTTACCATGTTACGACTTGCCTCCCCTTTTGTTTCATCTCTTTTTATGGATTTTTATCGTTGTACTAGGGAGAGTGACGGGCGGTGTGTGCGCGCTTCAGGGCCTGTTTCAGGGGGACGCTCTACTTCCCTCTTACTTCTAAATCCTCCTTCATACCCATTTTTCAGTGGGTTAATTCGTTTGTACGCTGTGTCAGCGAATGTAGCCCATTTCTTCCCCTTGCATACGCTACACCTCGACCTGACGTTTTGGGTTGTGCCAATATTGCTTACTTTGGATCCTTTACAGGGTAAGCTGACGACGGCGGTATATAGGCGGAGATAACAAGAAAGGGTGAGGTTGAACGGGGGTTATCGGTTCTAGAACAGGCTCCTCTAGGTGGGTCTAAAGCACCGCCAAGTCCTTTGGGTTTTAAGCTAGTGCTCGTAGTACCCTGGCGAATAAGTTAATTTTCTTATTATTGTTTACGGCCAAGCATAGTGGGGTATCTAATCCCAGTTTGTTTTCATGGCTTTCGTGGGTTCAGGCAGTGTAAAGTCACTTTCGTGGGCGATCTTCCTACTCTCGGGAGCGTATGACAGCTCTGGGGGCGTTCGGCTTTAGTTTTATGTTTCCTTAACCACTCTTTATGCCGATGTCTATCAACTTGGGTCTCTCGTATAACCGCGGTTGCTGGCACGAGTTTTACCGACCCTCTTAGCTTTAACTAAGTCAAGTTTTCACTCATTGCTTAATGTTTATCACTGCTGTTTCCCTTGGGGGTGTGGCTGAGCAAGGTGTCGTGGGCAACTTTGGTGTGCCTGATACCCACTCCTCGTTCTCGTAAGAGATTAGAGGGCATTTTCACGGGGCTGCGGATACTCGCATGTGTAAGTCTAGCTAAAGCTGATAGAAAAGTCAGGACCAAGCCTTTGTGCTTATGAGGCTTTCTAGGGCCTATCTTAACATCTTCAGTGTTATGCTTTATTTAAGCTACATGAGC